GCTAACGTAGCTTAATTAAAGCATAACACTGAAGATGTTAAGATGGGCCCTAGAAAGCCCCGGGGGCACAAAGGCTTGGTCCTGACTTTACTGTCGACTTTAACTAAACTTACACATGCAAGTATCCGCCCCCCTGTGAGAATGCCCACAACTCCCTGCTTGGGAACTAGGAGCCGGTATCAGGCACAAGCCCAGCTAGCCCACGACGCCTTGCTTAGCCACACCCTCAAGGGACCTCAGCAGTGATAAATATTAAGCCATAAGTGAAAACTTGACTTAGTTAAGGTTAAGAGGGCCGGTAAAACTCGTGCCAGCCACCGCGGTTATACGAGAGGCCCAAGTTGACAAACAACGGCGTAAAGAGTGGTTAGGGGATTAAATAAACTAGAGCCGAACGCTTTCAAAGCTGTTATACGCACCCGAAAGTATGAAACCCAATTACGAAAGTAGCTCTACCCATCCTGAACCCACGAAAGCTAAGGAACAAACTGGGATTAGATACCCCACTATGCTTAGCCCTAAACATCGATTGCACCATACACTCCATATCCGCCCGGGAATTATGAACGTCAGTTTAAAACCCAAAGGACTTGGCGGTGCTTAACATCCACCTAGAGGAGCCTGTTCTAGAACCGATAACCCCCGTTAAACCTCACCCTCTCTTGTTTTATCCGCCTATATACCACCGTCGTCAGCTTACCCTGTGAAGGATTTACAGTAAGCAAAATTGGCACAGCCCAAAACGTCAGGTCGAGGTGTAGTGAATGAGGGGGGAAGAAATGGGCTACATTTGCTAATCATAGCAAACACGAATGTTGCATTGAAACATGCAGCTGAAGGAGGATTTAGCAGTAAGCAGGAAGTAGAGCGTCCCGCTGAAACTGGCCCTAAAGCGCGCACACACCGCCCGTCACCCTCCCCAAGCCCCCTGAACTAATCTAATTAAAAGCCAACAACCCGCGAAGGGGAGGAAAGTCGTAACATGGTAAGTGTACCGGAAGGTGTACTTGGAAAAATCAGAGCGTAGCTAAGATAGATACAGCATCTCACTTACACCGAGAAGACGTCCGTGCAAGTCGGATCGCCCTGACGCCTATTAGCTAGCCCCACCCCTTAACACAACAAACCCCCATCCATAACCCCTAAAGCACGAAACACCCACGTAGCTAAACCATTCTCCCCCCTAAGTCCAGGCGATAAAAAAGGAAATTTGGAGCAATAGAAAAAGTACCGCAAGGGAAAGCTGAAAGAGAGATGAAAAAGCCCAGTAAAGCTTAAAGAAGCAGAGCTTAAAGCTCGTACCTTTTGCATCATGATTTAGCTAGCACTTTCAAGCAAAGAGAACCTAAAGTTTGTAACCCCGAAACTGAGTGAGCTACTCCAAGACAGCCTATTTATAGGGCGAACCCGTCTCTGTGGCAAAAGAGTGGGAAGAGCTTTGAGTAGAGGTGACAAACCTACCGAACTCAGTTATAGCTGGTTGCCTGTGAATTGAATAGAAGTTCAGCCCCCTGGATTCTCCACTCATGCACTTTACTTAACCCTTCAGATGCAATGAGAAACCAGGGGTGTTAGTCAAAGGGGGTACAGCCCCTTTGAAACAAGACACAACTTTCCCAGCAGGATAAAGATCATATTCAAATAAGGACAGATGTTTTAGTGGGCCTAAAAGCAGCCACCTTAACAGAAAGCGTTAAAGCTCAAACATGAAGCCCTCCCGTTATACCGATAACCTTATCTTAATCCCCCACATTTAACAGGCCCTCCTATGCAACACATAGGAACGACTATGCTAATATGAGTAATAAGAAAGTATGACCACTTTCTCCTTGCACATGTGTAAATCGGAACGGACCCCCCACCGAATCTTAACGGCCCCAATCAAAGAGGGTATTGGAAACCACCACAAATTTAGGCCAGAAAAACATCCAATGTAAACCCGTTAACCCCACACTGGTGTGCCCAAAAGGAAAGACCAAAAGGGGGAGAAGGAACTCGGCAAACATACCCCAAGCCTCGCCTGTTTACCAAAAACATCGCCTCTTGCATAACCACAGTATAAGAGGTCCCGCCTGCCCAGTGACAACTTAGTTCAACGGCCGCGGTATTTTGACCGTGCAAAGGTAGCGTAATCACTTGTCTTTTAAATGAAGACCTGTATGAATGGCATAACGAGGGCTTAACTGTCTCCTTCCCCTGGTCAATGAAATTGATCTCCCCGTGCAGAAGCGGGGATAAAACCATAAGACGAGAAGACCCTATGGAGCTTTAGACACACAGGTGGACCATGTCAAATACCCCCAGCTAAGGGCCTGAACTAAATGGAACCTGCCTTGATGTCTTCGGTTGGGGCGACCATGGGGAATACAAAACCCCCACGTGGAAAGGGAGCACACCCCTAAGTTACTTCTTCTCCCGCAAGCCAGAGCAACAGCTCTAACAAGCAGAAATTCTGACCAAACTGATCCGGTAAAACCGATCAACGAACCAAGTTACCCTAGGGATAACAGCGCAATCCCCTTTTAGAGCCCATATCGACAAGGGGGTTTACGACCTCGATGTTGGATCAGGACATCCTAATGGTGCAGCCGCTATTAAGGGTTCGTTTGTTCAACGATTAAAGTCCTACGTGATCTGAGTTCAGACCGGAGTAATCCAGGTCAGTTTCTATCTATGACATGATCTTTTCTAGTACGAAAGGACCGAAAAGAAGGGGCCCATGCTAAAAGTACGCCTCACCCCCACCTAATGAAAAAATCTAAACTAGGCAAAAGGGCATAACCATTTTGCTGGAGATAACAGCAAGTTGGGGTGGCAGAGCCCGGCTAATGCAAAAGACCTAAGCCCTTTCCACAGAGGTTCAAGTCCTCTCCTTAACTATGATTTCAACCCTCATTACGCATATTATTAACCCACTAGCCTTTATTGTCCCGGTCTTACTAGCCGTAGCATTCCTAACCCTCCTTGAACGAAAAGTGCTAGGCTATATACAACTCCGAAAAGGCCCTAACATTGTTGGGCCTTACGGCCTCCTTCAACCCATTGCTGACGGCGTAAAACTATTCATTAAAGAACCCGTTCGCCCTTCAACCGCCTCACCCGTCCTGTTCCTCATAGCCCCTATGCTCGCACTTACCCTAGCCCTGACACTTTGAGCCCCCATACCCTTTCCCTACCCTGTTGTTGACCTTAACCTGGGTATTTTATTTATCCTAGCACTGTCTAGCCTTGCAGTTTACTCCATCCTTGGGTCAGGATGAGCATCTAATTCAAAATATGCTCTGGTCGGAGCACTACGAGCTGTTGCCCAAACAATTTCTTACGAAGTAAGCCTCGGACTCATCTTACTTAACATCATTATTTTTACTGGGGGTTTCACGCTTCAGACCTTTAATACAGCACAAGAGGCCATCTGACTGGTAGTGCCGGCCTGACCCCTGGCTGCCATGTGATACATCTCCACGCTTGCCGAAACAAACCGTGCACCCTTCGACCTAACAGAGGGTGAATCTGAACTTGTTTCAGGCTTCAACGTAGAATACGCAGGAGGACCCTTCGCTTTATTCTTTTTAGCCGAGTACTCAAACATCCTACTAATAAATGCACTATCCGCAACACTATTCTTAGGTGCCTCCCACATTCCATCCATTCCTGAGTTAACCAGCATCAATATCATAACCAAAGCAGCTCTTCTCTCAGTTGTTTTCCTCTGAGTCCGGGCTTCGTACCCGCGATTCCGTTATGACCAGCTTATGCACCTTATTTGAAAAAACTTTCTTCCACTGACACTAGCCCTAGTTATTTGACACTTGGCGCTCCCTATTGCATTCGCTGGCCTCCCACCACAACTGTAAGCGCAGGAGCTGTGCCTGAATTTAAAGGGCCACTTTGATAGAGTGAATCATGGGGGTTAAAGTCCCCCCAACTCCTTAGAAAGAAGGGGATCGAACCCAACCTGAAGAGATCAAAACTCTTCGTGCTTCCTCTACACCACTTCCTAGTAAAGTCAGCTAAACAAGCTCTTGGGCCCATACCCCAACCATGTAGGTTAAAACCCTGCCTTTGCTAATGAACCCCTACATCTTGACCACCCTTCTATTTGGTTTGGGCCTAGGTACAACACTTACATTTGCAAGCTCCCACTGACTTCTCGCTTGAATAGGCCTTGAAATTAATACACTAGCCATTATTCCACTGATAGCCCAACATCACCACCCACGAGCGGTAGAAGCTACTACTAAATACTTTCTAGCACAAGCTACAGCAGCCGCCACACTCCTATTTGCAAGCACCACCAACGCTTGACTTACAGGCCAATGGGATATCCAACAAATAACACACCCACTTCCCACAACAATAATTGTAATTGCCCTCGCACTAAAAATCGGACTAGCACCCATGCACTCTTGACTCCCAGAAGTTCTTCAGGGCCTGGACCTTACCACCGGGCTTATTTTATCTACCTGACAAAAACTTGCACCTTTTGCCCTCCTACTACAAATTCAAACAACTAATCCTACCCCCTTAATCATTATTGGCTTACTTTCTGCCCTTGTGGGAGGATGGGGTGGCCTCAACCAAACTCAACTACGTAAAATCCTTGCCTACTCCTCGATTGCACACCTTGGCTGAATGATACTCATTCTTCAATTCTCACCACTTCTCAGCCTCCTTGCACTCCTCACGTACTTTACTATAACCTTTTCAGCATTTCTCATCTTCAAAGTAAACAAGGCCACCACTGTTAATGCCCTCGCAATCTCTTGAGCAAAAACCCCCGCCCTTACAGCCCTGGCGCCTCTTGTTTTACTCTCCCTCGGTGGCCTTCCCCCGCTCACCGGCTTCATACCAAAATGATTTATTTTACAAGAGCTAACTAAACAGGATCTTCCAGCACTTGCTACCCTCGCTGCATTAACAGCCCTTTTAAGCCTTTACTTCTACCTACGTCTCTCGTATGCAATAACCCTGACAATGTTTCCTAACAACCTCGTTGGTGTAACCCCCTGACGATTTTACTCCCCCCAATTCACCCTCCCCCTCGCCGTCTCGACTGCAGCAACCACCCTTCTTCTACCCCTAGCCCCTGCTGCCGTGGCACTTCTCATCACCTAGGGACTTAGGCTAGCAATTAGACCAACGGCCTTCAAAGCCGTCAGCGTGAGTGAAAATCTCTCAGTCCCTGTTAAGACTTGCGGGATATTATCCCACATCTTCTGCATGCAAAGCAAACACTTTAATTAAGCTAAAGCCTTTCTAGATAGGAAGGCCTTGATCCTACAAAATCTTAGTTAACAGCTAAGCGCCCAATCCGGCGAGCATCTATCTACTTTTCCCGCCTAGTTTAGTAACTAAAAGGCGGGAAAAGCCCCGGCAGACGATTAGTCTGCTTCTTTAGATTTGCAATCTAACATGTAACACCCCAGGGCTTGATAAGAAGAGGGCTTGCACCTCTGTCTATGGGTCTACAATCCACCGCTTAACTCAGCCATCCTACCTGTGGCAATCACACGTTGATTTTTCTCGACCAATCACAAAGACATCGGCACCCTCTATCTCGTATTTGGTGCCTGAGCCGGAATAGTGGGGACAGGCTTAAGTCTGCTCATTCGGGCAGAGCTAAGCCAACCTGGGGCTCTCCTGGGCGACGACCAAATTTATAACGTAATCGTCACCGCACACGCCTTTGTAATAATCTTCTTTATAGTAATGCCAATTATGATCGGAGGGTTCGGAAACTGACTTATTCCACTAATAATTGGGGCCCCCGATATGGCCTTCCCTCGAATAAATAACATGAGTTTCTGACTTCTACCCCCGTCTTTCCTCCTCCTTCTAGCCTCTTCAGGGGTTGAAGCTGGGGCAGGAACGGGATGAACCGTGTATCCCCCATTAGCTGGAAATCTAGCACACGCCGGAGCATCCGTAGATCTCACAATCTTCTCTCTTCACCTTGCCGGAATTTCATCAATTCTAGGAGCAATCAACTTTATTACTACCATCATCAACATGAAACCGACAGCAGTCACTATATACCAAATTCCACTATTTGTCTGAGCCGTACTAATCACCGCCGTTCTTCTTCTCCTTTCTCTCCCCGTCTTAGCCGCTGGCATTACAATGCTACTGACAGACCGCAATCTGAACACAACCTTCTTTGACCCTGCCGGAGGGGGTGATCCCATTCTCTATCAACACCTATTCTGATTCTTTGGTCACCCAGAGGTATACATTTTAATTCTTCCAGGCTTCGGAATAATTTCTCACATTGTTGCATACTATGCAGGTAAGAAAGAACCCTTTGGTTACATAGGAATAGTTTGAGCTATAATGGCTATTGGACTCCTGGGTTTCATCGTATGGGCCCATCACATGTTTACAGTCGGAATAGACGTGGACACACGAGCCTACTTTACGTCAGCCACAATAATTATTGCCATCCCAACCGGTGTAAAAGTCTTTAGTTGACTCGCAACCCTTCATGGGGGAAGCATTAAATGAGAGACTCCCCTTCTATGAGCTCTAGGCTTTATTTTCCTATTCACAGTCGGAGGCCTAACTGGCATTGTCTTAGCTAACTCCTCTCTCGATATTGTCCTTCATGACACATACTACGTAGTAGCCCACTTCCACTATGTCTTATCCATGGGGGCTGTATTTGCAATCGTTGCTGCCTTCGTACACTGGTTCCCGCTATTTACAGGCTACACCCTCCACTCCACATGAACGAAAGTCCACTTTGGCCTAATGTTTGTAGGAGTTAATCTTACATTCTTCCCCCAACATTTCTTAGGTCTGGCAGGGATACCTCGACGGTATTCAGACTACCCAGACGCATACACTCTTTGAAATACTGTCTCATCAATCGGGTCACTTATGTCACTCGTCGCTGTGATTTTATTTTTATTTATTATTTGAGAAGCATTTACAGCCAAACGAGAAGTCGGGGCGGTAGAACTAACTTCAACTAATATTGAATGACTCTACGGCTGCCCCCCACCCTACCACACATTTGAGGAGCCCGCATTCGTTCAAGTTCGCATGAATTCGAACAACTAACGAGAAAGGGAGGAGTTGAACCCCCATCAATTGGTTTCAAGCCAACCACATAACCGCTCTGTCACTTTCTTCACAACACACCAATAAGATACTAGTAAAACGTTATAACACTGCCTTGTCAAGGCAGAATTGTGGGTTCAATCCCCGCGTATCTTAAACGCAATGGCACATCCATCACAACTGGGATTTCAGGACGCAGCTTCCCCCCTAATAGAAGAACTACTTCACTTCCATGATCACGCCTTAATAATTGTTATTCTCATCAGCACAATAGTACTATATATTATTGTGGCAATGGTCACGGCCCAACTAACCGATAAGCTTGTGTTAGACTCTCAGGAGATTGAAGTTATCTGAACAGTTCTCCCAGCTATCATTCTTATTCTCATCGCCCTCCCGTCACTCCGAATTTTATACTTAATAGACGAAATTAATGACCCTCATCTGACAATTAAAGCCTTAGGTCACCAATGATACTGAAGCTACGAATACACAGACTACCAAGACCTTGGTTTTGACTCCTACATGGTCCCAACTCAAGACCTAACCCCTGGACAATTCCGACTACTAGAGGCAGACCACCGAATGGTAATTCCTGTAGAATCACCAATTCGTGTTCTTATTTCAGCTGAGGATGTCTTGCACTCCTGAGCAGTCCCCTCCCTGGGCGTAAAAGTAGACGCCGTACCTGGACGACTAAACCAAGCAACCTTTATTGTTAGCCGACCCGGCGTATTCTACGGCCAATGCTCTGAAATTTGCGGGGCAAACCACAGCTTTATACCCGTCGTTGTAGAAGCAGTCCCACTTGACCATTTTGAGAACTGGTCTTCGCTAATAATTGAAGACGCCTCACTAAGAAGCTAATAAGTACAAGCGTTAGCCTTTTAAGCTAAAGACTGGTGCCTAACAACCACCCTTAGTGACATGCCCCAACTGGACCCCGCACCCTGATTTGCAATTTTGGTTTTCTCTTGAATAATCCTTTTAACTATCATTCCCCCAAAAGTTTTAGCTCATACCTACCCTAATGAGCCAACCTCCCAAAGCACACAAAAACCTAAAACAGAACCCTGAAACTGACCATGATACTAAGCTTCTTTGACCAATTTATATCCCCCGTATTCCTGGGCATCCCACTAATTGCACTCGCAATTACCCTGCCCTGAACGCTCTTCCCAGCCCCTGTTTCCCGCTGATTAAACAATCGCCTAATCTCACTTCAAGGGTGATTTATTAGCGGCTTTACCTCACAACTTCTTCTCCCCCTAAACCCCGCAGGGCACAAATGAGCAATTCTATTTGCCTCACTAATGCTTTACCTTATTTCTATTAATATGCTTGGACTCCTTCCATACACCTTCACACCCACAACACAACTCTCACTTAACCTCGGCCTCGCAGTCCCGCTCTGATTAGCAACCGTCATTATTGGTATGCGCAATCAACCTACAGTTGCCCTAGGACATCTTCTTCCAGAAGGGACTCCCACCCTCCTAATTCCAGTACTAATTATTATCGAAACAATTAGCCTATTTATTCGACCTCTTGCTCTTGGTGTTCGACTTACAGCTAATCTGACAGCAGGCCACCTGCTTATTCAACTAATTGCAACAGCTGCCTTTGTTCTTCTTCCGCTTATGCCTGTTGTTGCTATCTTAACAACAACGGTTCTCTTCCTTCTAACCCTTCTAGAAGTAGCCGTTGCTATAATTCAAGCCTATGTCTTCGTACTACTGCTAAGTCTTTACCTACAAGAAAACGTTTAATGGCCCATCAAGCACACCCATACCACATAGTCGACCCTAGCCCATGACCCCTTACGGGGGCTATTGCTGCCCTATTGATAACATCTGGCCTTGCTATCTGATTCCACTTCCACTCCACAACCCTAATAACTATTGGAACAGTCCTTCTCATTCTAACAGTCTTCCAGTGATGACGAGACGTCGTTCGAGAGGGTACATTTCAAGGACACCACACCCCTCCTGTCCAAAAAGGTCTCCGATACGGTATGATCTTATTTATTACCTCAGAAGTCCTATTCTTCTTAGGTTTCTTCTGGGCCTTTTATCACTCAAGCCTAGCACCCACTCCTGACCTTGGGGGCTTCTGACCACCCGCAGGCATCACCCCTTTAGACCCATTTGAAGTCCCGCTTCTAAACACAGCAGTCCTACTTGCTTCTGGCGTAACTGTCACATGAGCACATCACAGCATCATAGAAGGCAAACGAAAACAAGCTATCCAATCTCTTGCTCTAACAATCTTACTCGGGGGGTACTTCACCTTCCTCCAAGGCCTTGAGTACCACGAAGCCCCCTTCACCATTGCAGATGGGGTTTACGGTGCTACATTCTTTGTTGCCACCGGTTTCCACGGACTTCACGTCTTAGTTGGCTCCTCTTTCTTAGCCGTCTGCCTACTACGCCAAATTCTTCACCATTTCACATCAAACCACCACTTCGGATTTGAAGCAGCCGCATGATACTGACACTTCGTAGACGTCGTCTGACTTTTCCTCTATATCTCTATTTACTGATGAGGATCTTAATCTTCCTAGTATTAAATCTAGTATAAGTGACTTCCAATCACCTGGTCTTGGTTAAAATCCAAGGGAAGATAATGAGCCTTCTTCTAACCATCATTACAATTACCGCCCTCCTCTCAACGGTACTTGCCATTGTGTCTTTTTGACTCCCCCAAATTACACCAGACCATGAAAAACTCTCACCATACGAGTGTGGTTTTGACCCCATGGGCTCCGCCCGACTGCCCTTTTCACTACGATTTTTTCTCATCGCAATCCTCTTTCTTCTCTTCGACTTAGAAATTGCACTTCTCCTCCCCCTTCCGTGGGGCGACCAATTGGCATCCCCCCTACTAACATTCACCTGAGCTACAGCTGTCCTATCGCTTCTGACCCTTGGCCTCATCTACGAATGAATGCAAGGAGGACTAGAATGAGCTGAATAGGTGGTTAGTCTAAGAAAAACATTTGATTTCGGCTCAAAAACTTGTGGTTTAAATCCGCAACCGCTTAATGACCCCCACACACTTTGCCTTCTCCTCAGCCTTTTTTCTAGGTTTAACAGGCCTGGCATTCCACCGGTTCCACCTCCTCTCCGCCCTATTGTGCCTTGAAGGGATGATGCTATCCCTATTTGTTGCCCTCTCCTTATGAACACTCCAACTGGACTCAACTAACTTTTCAGCATCTCCTATACTCCTCCTTGCATTTTCAGCCTGTGAAGCAAGCGCTGGTCTCGCCCTTCTGGTCGCCACTGCCCGAACCCATGGAACCGACCGACTACAAAGCCTAAACCTCCTCCAATGCTAAAAATCCTAATCCCAACATTCATGCTAATTCCAACAGCCTGACTACTTAAACCTAGCTGGCTATGGCCCATAACTTTGTTGTATAGCTTTTGCATTTCCCTGATTAGCCTCTCGTGATTAAAAAATCTCTCGGAAACCGGCTGATCCTCACTCAATCTGTTCATAGCAACCGACTCTCTATCAACCCCTCTCCTTGTTCTTACATGCTGGCTTCTTCCACTAATGATTTTAGCGAGCCAGAAGCACACAGCCTCAGAACCTCTCGGGCGACAGCGCATATACATTACACTTCTCGCCTCACTCCAATTTTTCCTAATCTTAGCTTTTAGCGCAACTGAACTAGTAATATTCTACGTAATATTTGAAGCTACTCTCATCCCCACACTCATTATCATCACCCGCTGAGGTAACCAAACGGAGCGCCTAAATGCGGGAACCTACTTCCTCTTCTACACGCTGGCGGGTTCACTTCCTCTTCTTGTTGCCTTACTCTTGCTCCAAAACACGTCCGGGACTCTCTCATTATTAACCCTCCACTACGGAGACCCACTAGCACTGTCATCCTATGCCGACAAATTATGATGAGCAGGCTGTCTTCTAGCTTTCCTCGTTAAAATACCACTTTATGGTGTTCACCTGTGACTCCCCAAAGCACACGTTGAAGCCCCAATTGCAGGCTCAATAATCCTTGCAGCAGTTCTACTTAAGCTGGGGGGTTACGGCATAATCCGCATAATAACAATGCTTGAACCTCTGACTAAGGAATTAAGCTACCCCTTCATTGTCTTTGCACTCTGAGGCGTAATCATGACTGGCTCAATTTGTCTACGCCAAACAGACCTTAAATCCCTAATTGCCTACTCATCTGTTAGCCATATGGGCCTTGTAGCTGGGGGGATTCTTATTCAATCACCATGAGGTCTCACAGGAGCACTTACACTTATAATTGCTCATGGTCTTACATCCTCAGCCCTATTCTGCCTGGCAAACACAAACTATGAACGAACTCACAGCCGCACGATAGTTCTAGCACGAGGACTTCAAGTGGCCCTACCCCTAATAGCTACTTGATGATTTATCTCTAGCCTGGCCAACCTAGCCTTACCGCCACTCCCCAACCTCATGGGGGAACTGATAATTATTACTTCTCTTTTTAACTGATCCTGGTGAACCCTGGCATTAACGGGGTCCGGAACTCTTATTACGGCCGGTTACAGCCTCTACATATTCTTAATGACTCAACGAGGCCCTCTCCCAACACATGTAATTGCACTTGAACCATCACACACCCGAGAACACCTTCTTATTGCACTTCATCTTATCCCTCTTATTCTTCTCGTACTTAAGCCCGAACTGATCTGAGGTTGAACTGCCTGTAGGTATAGTTTTAACAAAAACATTAGATTGTGATTCTAGAAATAAGGGTTAAAATCCCTTTTCCCACCGAGAGAGGCTCGCAGCAATGGAAACTGCTAATTCCCATGACCTTGGTTGGACCCCCAGGCTCACTCGAGACGCTCCTAAAGGATAACAGCTCATCCGTTGGTCTTAGGAACCAAAAACTCTTGGTGCAAATCCAAGTAGCAGCTATGCACCCCACCTCCCTAATGATCTCATCAAGCTTGGTTACAATCTTTGCATTACTAGCCTACCCCCTGGCCACCACGATTCGTCCTACACCCCGGGGCCCTCAATGAGCAACATCTCATGTCAAAACAGCTGTAAAAATAGCTTTCTTTGTAAGCCTCCTACCCCTCGCCCTATTCCTTAACGAAGGTGCTGAAACAATTGTTACTAATTGAACCTGAATAAACACTAACACTTTCGACATTAACATTAGCCTAAAGTTTGACTTTTATTCAATTATTTTTACACCAATTGCCCTCTACGTCACTTGGTCTATTCTAGAGTTTGCATCATGGTACATGCACGCCGACCCACACGTGAACCGCTTTTTTAAATACCTTCTAACATTTCTAATTGCCATGATTATCCTAGTAACCGCAAACAACATATTTCAACTCTTTATCGGTTGAGAGGGTGTAGGAATCATATCGTTCCTCCTCATCGGATGGTGGTACGGACGGGCGGACGCCAACACTGCAGCACTCCAAGCAGTACTATACAATCGAGTCGGGGATATTGGACTTATCTTCGCCATAGCCTGAATAGCAACAAACCTGAACTCCTGGGAAATACAACAAATCTTTGCAACCTCTAAAGACATGGACTTAACCTACCCCCTCCTTGGACTAATCGTTGCAGCAACTGGTAAATCAGCTCAATTTGGTCTCCACCCTTGGCTACCCTCAGCCATGGAAGGTCCTACACCGGTATCTGCCCTACTACATTCCAGCACTATGGTCGTTGCCGGCATTTTTCTGCTAGTACGAATGAGCCCCCTTCTGGAAAATAACCCGACCGCCCTTACAACCTGCCTCTGTCTCGGGGCCCTCACGACATTATTTACTGCAACTTGTGCACTCACCCAGAATGATATTAAAAAAATCGTCGCATTCTCGACATCTAGCCAACTTGGACTTATGATAGTAACCATCGGGCTGAACCAACCCCAACTAGCATTTCTTCACATCTGCACACACGCCTTCTTTAAAGCTATACTATTTCTTTGCTCGGGGTCTATTATCCACAGCCTGAACGACGAACAAGACATTCGGAAAATAGGCGGCATACACCACCTCGCACCTTTTACATCATCTTGCCTAACAATCGGCAGTCTCGCACTTACAGGAACCCCCTTCTTGGCTGGCTTCTTCTCTAAAGATGCCATCATCGAAGCATTAAACACATCCCACCTAAACGCCTGAGCCCTAACCCTTACCCTCTTGGCCACGTCTTTCACAGCAATCTACAGCTTCCGAGTAATTTTCTTTGTGCCTATAGGCCATCCCCGATTTAGCCCACTTTCCCCTATCAACGAAAACAACCCGGCAGTGATTAACCCCCTTAAACGACTAGCGTGAGGCAGTATTATTGCAGGACTACTAATTACCTCAAATATTACACCCCTGAAAACACCTGTGATATCCATGCCTCCCCTTCTAAAACTAGCCGCCCTTGCAGTTACAATCGTAGGCCTTCTCATTGCTATAGAACTCGCCATATTAACCAACAAACAATTTAAAACAACCCCAATCTTAAACGTACACAACTTCTCCAATATGCTGGGCTTCTTCCCTGCCATCGTACACCGCCTAACCCCTAAATTAGGCCTCATCCTCGGCCAAGACATCGCTAACCAAATGGTAGACCAAACCTGGCTAGAAAAAGCAGGCCCCAAAGCCATTGTATCTTCCAACCTACCCCTGGTCTCCTCTACAAGTAATATTCAACGAGGGATAATCAAAACATACCTAACTCTCTTCCTTCTAACACTAGCCCTTATAATCCCAACACTTATTCCCTAAACCGCTCGCAACGCCCCTCGACTTAAACCACGGGTTAATTCAAGGACCACAAACAAAGTGAGAAGCAGTACCCACGCACTAATAATTAATAACCACCCCCCAGAAGAATATATTAAAGCCACCCCTCCAATATCACCCCGAAACACGGAGAATTCCGCCAGCTCATCTACTAAAACCCATGACGATTCATACCACCCACCTCAAAACAACCCAGAAACTAGCACTACCCCTGCCACATAAACAACCCCATAGACCATTACCGATCAGCTACCTCAGCTTTCCGGGTACGGTTCAGCAGCTAACGCTGCTGAATATGCAAATACGACTAACATCCCGCCCAAATAAATTAGAAAAAGAACTAAGGACAAAAAAGGACCCCCATGCCCAACTAATACACCACACCCCATGCCAGCTACCACAACTAATCCCAAAGCAGCAAAGTAGGGGGACGGGTTAGAAGCAACTGCAACTAACCCCAACACAAGAGAAAATAAAACTAAATATATAACAAAAGTCATAATTCCTGCCAGGACTTTAACCAGGACTAATGGCTTGAAAAACCACCGTTGTTATTCAACTACAAGAACCCTAATGGCCAGTCTCCGTAAATCCCACCCCCTTCTTAAAATCGCAAACGATGCTTTAGTCGACCTCCCAGCCCCCTCCAACATTTCTGTCTGATGAAACTTTGGGTCTCTTTTAGGACTCTGTTTAGTAACCCAGATCGCTACCGGCTTATTCTTAGCCATACACTATACATCTGACATTGCTACTGCCTTCACCTCCGTTGCACACATCTGCCGAGACGTCAACTACGGTTGACTTATCCGAAGCATTCATGCCAACGGCGCATCATTCTTTTTCATTTGCATCTACCTCCATATCGGCCGGGGTCTCTACTATGGCTCTTACCTTTATAAAGAGACGTGAACCATCGGAGTTGTTCTGCTACTTCTTGTAATAATAACCGCCTTCGTTGGGTATGTCCTCCCTTGAGGACAAATGTCATTTTGGGGTGCAACCGTCATTACCAATCTCCTATCTGCCGTCCCTTATGTTGGAGGCACACTCGTCCAATGGATCTGAGGCGGATTTTCTGTAGACAATGCCACCCTCACCCGATTCTTTGCATTCCACTTCCTCTTCCCCTTCATCATCGCAGCCGCGACAGTAATTCACCTACTCTTTCTTCACGAGACTGGCTCAAACAACCCCACAGGTTTAAATTCAGACTCCGATAAAGTTCCGTTTCACCCTTACTTCACATACAAAGACCTCTTAGGCTTCGCAGTACTCCTCACTGCATTAGCTTCGCTCGCCCTATTTTCCCCAAATCTTTTAGGAGACCCAGACAATTTCACCCCTGCAAACCCACTTGTTACTCCCCCACACATCAAGCCAGAGTGGTATTTCCTCTTTGCCTACGCCATTCTCCGCTCCATCCCAAACAAACTTGGTGGCGTACTTGCTCTTCTATTCTCAATTCTTGTTCTTATACTCGTTCCCTTTCTCCACACCTCCAAACAACGAAGCTTGATGTTTCGCCCTGTAACACAATTCCTATTCTGGTCTTTAGTAGCTGACGTAATAATTCTGACCTGAATTGGAGGAATACCCGTAGAACACCCCTTCGTCATCATTGGACAAGTAGCATCCCTCATCTACTTCGCCCTTTTCCTGGTCCTGATCCCAACAGCAGGCTGAATGGAAAACAAAGTCCTTGGATGAAAATGCACTAGTAGCTCAGCGTCCAGAGCCCCAGTCTTGTAAACTGACCGTCGGAGGTTAAAATCCTCCCTACTGCTTCAAAGAAAGGAGATTTCAACTCCTACCCCTAACTCCCAAAGCTAGGATTCTAGCACTAAACTATTCTTTGTAACACAATACATGTACATGAAAGATTTTTCATGTACATGTATGTAATAACACCATATATTTATAGTAACCATTTTATATAATGAACTAGGACATTCATGTATAATAACCAAATCTAGTAATATAGCACTCATTCATCACCATTTTTAACTAAGATAGACTAGAACCTGAGTCTTCACTAACCTTACATAACTGAAAGTCCAGGACCAGTCGAGATTTAAGACCGAACACAACACTCATCAGTCGAGTTATACCAAGACTCAAAATCTCTTCATCTCAAAATCCTATGTAGTAAGAGCCTACCAACCGGTGATTTCTTAATGATAACGGTTATTGAAGGTGAGGGACAAAAATTGTGGGGGTTTCACTCCGTGATTTATTCCTGGCATTTGGTTCCTACTTCAGGGCCATGAATTGATATTATTCCCCACACTTTCATCGACGCTTACATAAGTTAATGTTGATAATACATACGACTCGTTACCCAGCAAGCCGGGCGTTCACTCCAGCGGGTAAGGGGTTCTCTTTTTTTTTTTCCTTTCACTTGGCATTTCAGAGTGCATCCAGCCAACCGAAACGTTCAAAGGGTGAGCACTTTTCTTGCACTCTCGCACATAGTATTCATGTAATAAGACTTTATTAGAAGGATAACATTAATAGATATCAAGTGCATAAGGATGTGCTTGTTTATTCTATCTTCCCCAGGATACCCCCTTTTTTGCGCGCAAAACCCCCCTACCCCCCTAAACCCCTGACGTTGTTGAAACCCCTGAAAACCCCCCGGAAACAGGACAAACCTCTAGCAGGCTTAGAAAGATAATTACTTCCTCCCCCAAAATAACGGTGGTCCACCCCAGACTTACCAATTACTATAATAGTAGTTTCTCAACCCTGAGATAAGGGTGACCCACCCTAAACTTACCAATTGTTGTAATAATGTTAATTTTTATCCCCCAAAATAACGGTGGTCCACCCCAGACTTACCAATTACTATAATAGTAGTTTCTCAACCCTGAGATAAGGGTGACCCACCCTAAACTTACCAATTGTTGTAATAATGTTAATTTTTATCCCCCAAAATAACGGTGGTCCGCCCCAGACTTACCAATTACTATAATAGTAGTTTCTCAACCCTGAGACAACGGTGACCCACCCCCCCCGGCATTTCAACGCTTGTCTTCTTCATGATCAAAATACTATCATTTAAATTATTTCAAGTATTTCCAATGTAAGCTCAACTTCGAGGCGTACAAAACAAAATCTCAAGAAACCCTGCACTGCATTCTTAGTCAGCAAACCCCGGGCTCCTACTGAAGCTTACACCCCTAAAGGACATCAGTAAAGTATTTATCT